ATATAATAGAAGCGGGTAGCGGGAATCGAACCCGCATCGTTAGCTTGGAAGGCTAGGGGTTATAGTCGACGCTGATTCATCATTTTTTGAACGTCTCTAATTCAAAACCGAACGTGAAACTTTGGTTTCATTCGGCTCCTTTATGGAAGAAATTAACAAATGGAAGACGTAAAAAAAATTTCATCCATAACATCTATGTCGGCCTTGCTGTCTGAATGCATTCAAAACATCCGCTTTTTAGATGATCCCTCTAGAACAGGAGGATGCTAACAATCTTTTTTTCTAGTTACTTCGTTCTCTATTTCTATTTAAGAGAATCCTTAGGAAAAGCATTTTATTTCCATCGAGCTAAAATAAATATGTCGATGTCTCTAGTAAACTAAAGTAATCGTTTAATAGCTATTTTGCTTCAACCTCTTCCATACAAATAAAAAAATTGAAGATTTAGTTACGATTAGAAATAAACTTTCTATATCTTTCTCCATGGATCCTTTACTCATACTCAAAAAATTGGGAGTATTGATCCAATTCAAAAAACTTATGTTTTGTAATTTCATAATTCAATTTGTCAACTTCGAATTGATTCTTCTTGAATACAAATTACAATAATGTATATTATTCCTCGAATCGTTCGTTGAGAGGTAAAGGATTAAACCCCTTTAAGATAAGAAATAAAGTTTTTGATCGGAATATGAATCAAACGAGGGATCCCTTAACTAGTAAGGGATCCATAGAACGAATCGCACTTTTACCACTAAACTATACCCGCTCCAATGCGATTATTGTATATAAATGGACCTTTTGTCCAACAAGGGAATCAGAAATAGGATCATAAAAGAATCATGAAAATTATAGTGCTGACGTGTTTCGTAAGGGGATCTAATGAAATTAAGAAAAGAGGATTCATTTCATTTTTTTATTTTGTTTTGCTAAAGGTGTTTTGACAGATACATCTCGACAAAACTACTTCCACCATAACATAAAAATGCATTGTGCAAGAATCCCTAGTTCCATTCTTTTTTTTTAGGTCAAATAAATCATTTTTATCCAAGATTCATGGGAACAAAAAAGGCCCGGCTAGGTACTGACCTGGCCGGGCTGAAAAACAAGTTATTTTTTATTAGATATTAGAATTATCTAATAATAGAATAAGAATATATTAATTAATATATTAATAGAAATTCATTTCTATTAGTTTAGAATTTAGACTATATAAATATATATAATGAATATATAAAATGATAAATATATAAATAGAATTTCGAATATAGATAGAAATAGAAAAAGTCAAAGAGAGATAAGATATAAAGAAGGGCCTTTTTCAATTGGGGAGAGATGGCTGAGTGGACTAAAGCGGCGGATTGCTAATCCGTTGTACGAATTTTTCGTACCGAGGGTTCGAATCCCTCTCTTTCCGTTTCCGTCGATGATTTTGTATTTTATTTACCCTTTTGAATTTATAGAACAGAGCCTCCTTTGTTTGATTTTTTATTTCTATTAACATATTAACAATTAACTCTTATTATTTATTTAATAGTTAAAGATGTAAAATAGATAATAAGAATATTTCAAAATCAAGCACAAGCAAGGAAAACACAGAAAACAAAAAAAATGGATTTTTTAGTCTTCACGTCCCGGATTACGTCCTGGATCGTTCGATAGGAATCCGAAGATGAAAAGAGAAACAAAGAATATCACTACCGTGTAAACAAATAGTTTTAGAGTAAGCATTACACAATCTCCAAGATCATTAAAAAAAAAGAAAGAGAATAGATTCTCCTATATTACACATTATGTTTCTTTTGATACTAAGAAATGAAGTGATTTCGCGAAATAGAAAAAACTTTTCAGAAATTTATTTGTAATAAGAGTCGATTCCTTTATTACCAAAAATTGGCTTTCATATCCCTAATTATATATTGGTGGAGGACTCATAATAGGATTTTTCAATGAAAAAAATGTAAGAATGAGGAAATGAGATGGTCCAGATTTTTCTTGTCTATAAAAAAATTTCAATATTTGAATCGAGGATTCACACTGTAAAACTTATCTGATCTTATAAATTAAAATTGTTAAAATGCTCGAATTTCTTTTTTCAAATAAATTCTGAATTTTTCTAGGACAGTATTTAAATTAAAGATCTCATCGAAAACTTACAGCAGCTTGCCAAACAAAAGCTAAGAGAAAAAAGAGTACAGGTATTACTGGCATAATATCTACAATTGGATTCAAAAAAGCGTAGGCTTCCGGTAATTTTGCGAAGAAAAAACTACTTGAATAAAGGGCAGAGTTAATACAAATACAGACCAAACTAAAGATATTAAGCATAACAAACATTTTGTTCTTTAAGATAATTGTATTTTTTTTTCTTTTTGTGAGTTAAATTAATTAAAATAAAGTTAATATTATTATAAATAGAATTATTAATTTATTAATTTGAATTTCGTTTTTTTTTGTTGTTATTTATTTCATTTATGATTTATACTATAATGAATGAAATAAATAAAATTTAGAATAAAAATGGAATTAATTACGAATCAAATGATGAATCAAATAAAAAAAGTAGACCCAAAGAATCCTTCTTTGGTTTGAACTTATCCAATTCAAAATCTTTCCATTCTGAAATAAAAAGAAATCAAAAATAGAAGAAATCATACTTTCATGCAATATCTTAATTGAATTATATGTAATGATCAATAATTTCAGTTTAATTCTATATCTACACGTATTAAAATTCTAGCAACAATTTATTCTATAGATATTTAGATATTTGGGCTGGAATTGACGAACAACCAATATCAATAATAGTGTTTATTAGTGTCGAATAGAAATAGAAATGGGGCGTGGCCAAGCGGTAAGGCAACGGGTTTTGGTCCCGCTATTCGGAGGTTCGAATCCTTCCGTCCCAGAGTATATCCATTCATTATATATATCATATCTGAATACAAATTGTATATCAGAATCAAGATTGCCCTTTTTGAGAAACCTTCTGTTTAAGAGTATATAATATTGGGTAGAATGTAATTCTTCTTTTTTTTAATGATTCGTCTCTAAATCAAGTTACTTTGAAGATGTAGATTCAAAAAGAATTTTTTAGTCGTGTTATTGTTGTTAGTATATATTTATATATATTAATTATATTAATTTTATAATATTTATAATATATAATAATTAAATATATAGAATATAGACAAAAATATATAAATTAGATAATAATAATTTCTAATTTATTTTTCTAAATAAATAAAATAGAATAGAAATTCTATTCCCGTTAATTTGAATTTTGGTTGATATTTTTTTCCTTTAGAAATTAGCCATTCATATAGAAGGAAAAAATATGGATTATTATGTATCGATTGAATCAATGACTATTCATGATTTCTTAATTGAATCAATTACATACTGGCCCCAAACTAGAGGAATGTTATGGTAAAACTTCGTTTGAAACGATGTGGTAAAAAGCAACGTGCGACTTGAAAGACATGATTAGATTAGCTGTGGATTCTTACATCCACCATTTTTCTATTATATAGAAATGAGGGTGCTCTTGGCTCGACATCGTTTGTTCTGTTCCACTTGAATTCATTTTTTTGGGGAGGGGAGAGAGGTTGATGACGGAAATAGTACATGATGGAGCTCGAGTTGATTCATTTCTCAGGGGCAAGTTTCTAGGGTTAGTGAAAATTAATAAGTTAGAACAACTTCGTAAGTATATTTTCGAGATAGAAATCGAAAGGATCCAATTCGAGCAAGTTTAAAAAAAAAAAAGTAAAATTTGTTGGAATTGGTAAAACTATTTCGATCAAAAGTGGATCCGCGGGAATCAACTATCTATTTGTATGATTCTTTGATGGAAAGAAAAAAAATTGGTATGTTGCTGCCATTTTTGAAACGATTAAAGATCCTCGAAGTAATGTCTAAACCCAATGATTCAAGGAAAAGCTAACGGATCATGGAACAAGTAAATACCTTTTTCAATTGTCTTAACAACTCTATTAGACTGAAGTCAAAAATAGATTCTAAAGGAGACAGACAAGAAAGGGGGTAGAGACCGCTCAATAAATGAAATAAAATACCTAACTAAAGGTTTTGTTTGCCTTTGAGTTATTTGAGAGTTATCCAACTTGAGTTATGAGGTTGCGAATACGGGTGATTTTTTTCAGGAAAGAATAAGAAAAAGAAAAAAGTATTTAAATCATAGTCTAATTGATTTGATGATTTTATGCATCTATTTGACATCATAATTTTATACATAGACATAATTTCTAATTTTCTCGAGCCGTACGAGGAGAAAACTTCTTATACGTTTCTAGGGGGGTGTATTGTTTATCCATATCTATCCCAATGAGCCGTTTATCGAATCGTTGCAATTGATGCTCGATCCCGAAGAGAGGGGAGAGATCTTCGGAGAGTGGGTTTTTATGATCCGATAAAGAATCAAACCTATTTAAATATTCCTGTTATTCTATATTTCCTTGAAAGGGGCGCTCAACCTACAGGAACTGTTCAGGATATTTCAAAAAAGGCCGGTGTTCTTATGGAACTTTGGCCTAATCAACAAACGAAATTCAATTAATGAAATAAATAAATAAAAAAAGAGGGTGTGGATGACTTGTATATAGATTTATATAACTCTTTTCTCTCTTATCCCCCCCCCCCCCCCGCTCTCTTGCTCTATTCATACCTAATTTTTTATTTATTATTGCTGCCATAGAATGCTGGTTTCTATAACTACAAAATCCATTTTTTTTATAATTGATATAAATAATATAAAATAAAAAATGGATAAATGAAGTAATTGGGTCTATAAAAACATTACTCTCAATGAGGTGGTTTTTGTTGGAATTTTCTAAAAAATTTAAAAAGAAAAAGGGGTTAGGTTAAGCTTTCTTACTCTATTGATATTATATATTGATTGAATTTTTATATTTTTTGATTGAATAAACCCGATCTCCACTTTTTTCCTTAATTTTCGCGTACGCCCTTTTTGTATCTATGTCGATTATTTATGTAGTGTTAATACAATATAATTGCTTGGTTTTTTTATTTACTTTATTTTTTTTTTTAGTTATTATTTCTTTATTATTTACAAACTTTGTTATTATTAATTTGAATTAAATTCAATATCAAAATTCAATATCAAAGACTTCTACAAAATGGTCTATTTGGATTTCAATTGGCATTTATTAAATTGTTATTTAATATTTAAGTTTCTAATTCGTTTATTTTCTCCATTGTATTTTTTTTTCAACATTAATATTGACAACAGTGTATCAAACAAATATAATCCGATCGTGAATAAATGGATCTATTTATTCACGTTCCATAGGATTTTTTTTTATTAAAGAAAAAATTAAAGAAATAAAATATTCGAATAGAAAATAAAAAATTTAATAAGATAATATATTAGAATCTAAAATCGAATAGAAAATGAATAAAAAAATGTATAACATAGGAGACAAAGAGGTGGTCTAGAAATTGTGATTTTCTTTTTTTATCTGAGAAAATTTCTTGTATTTTCATCGGATCTGTTCATTTTTATGTTCATAATCGATTCGACTTCGACATTTTTAATTTTTTTCTTTCAATTTGAATGGAATTTTTTTTATTATCCAATTCAATATTGTTATTTATTTTGATTGCGATTGTATCTACACATCCTATTTTATTCGTTTCTTTTTTTAGGGTTGCTAACTCAATGGTAGAGTACTCGGCTTTTAAGTGCGACTCAATTTTTTACACATTTCTATGAAGCAATGGATTCGTCCATACCATCGGTAGAGTTTGTAAGACCACGACTGATCCAGAAAGGAATGAATGGAAAAAGCAGCATGTCGTATCAATGGAGAATTCTAAGAATATTTCATTGTTATTGGATCGGGCCCAAATCCTTGTTTGAATTCTTGGCTCGGAACAAAAAAATTCACAGTTGGGTTGAATTAATAAATGGATAGAGTTTGGCGGCTCCAATTATAGGGAAACAAAAAGCAACGAGCTTTCGTTTTGAATTTGAATGATTACCCCATCTAATTGTACGTTAAAAATAAATTAGTACTTGAATGCGGGAAAAGCTTTTCCCATGAATGGATTATTGATTTTTGTTATGAGTCCTAACTATTAGCTATTCTCCATTTTATTATGGGGTGGCGAGAAATGTGTAGAAGAAAGAGTATATTGATAAATTTGTTTTTTCCAAAATCAAAAGAGCGATTGGGTTGAGAAAATAAAGGATTTCTAACTATCTTGTTATCCTAGAACGAACATAAAACAATTAGATGGAAAAAGGGAGTAGAGAGAGTCCGTTAATGAGTCTTACTTATTTTCTAGGTATCTATTCCATTTTTATTAGAATAGAATACCCTGTTTTGACTATATCGCACTATGTATCATTTGATAACCCAATAAATCCTTGATCTTTGGCCCAAATCGAATTTCAAAAATGGAGGAATTTCAAGTCTATTTAGAACTAGATAGATCTCGCCAACATGACTTCCTATACCCACTTATTTTTCGGGAGTATATTTATGCACTTGCTTATGATCATGGTTTAAATAGCTCCATTTTGGTGGAAAATTTAGGTTATGATAATAAATCTAGTTTACTAATTGTAAAACGTTTAATTACTCGAATGTATCAACAGAATCATTTGATTATTTCTGCTAATGATTCTAACAAAAATCCATTTTGGGGGTACAACAAAAATTTGTATTCTCAAATAATATCCGAGGGGTTTGCCGTCAGTGTGGAAATTCCATTTTCCCTACAATTAATCTCTTCCTTAGAGGAGGCAGAAATCGTAAAATCTTATAATTTACGATCAATTCATTCAATATTTCCTTTTTTTGAGGAAAAATTTCCATATTTAAATTATGTGTCAGATGTACGAATACCCTACCCTATCCATCTGGAAATCTTGGTTCAAACCCTTCGATACTGCGTGAAAGATGCCTCTTCTTTTCATTTATTAAGGCTCTTTCTTTATGAGTATTGTAATTGGAATAGTCTTATTACTCCAAAAAAAAGGATTTCTACTTTTTCAAAAAAAAGTAATCCAAGATTTTTCCTCTTCCTATATAATTTTTATGTATGTGAATACGAATCTATCTTTCTTTTTCTCCGTAACAAATCGTCTTATTTACGATTAACATCTTCTGGAGTCCTTTTTGAGCGAATCTATTTCTATGCAAAAATAGAACATTTTGTAGAAGTCTTTGATAAGGATTTTCCGTCCACCTTATGTTTCTTCAAGGACCCTTTCATTCATTATGTTAGATATCAAGGAAAATCCATTCTGGCTTCAAAGAATATGCCCTTTTTGATGAATAAATGGAAATACTATCTTATCCATTTATGGCAATGTCATTTTTATGTTTGGTCTCAACCAGGAAAGATCCATAGAAACCAATTATCTGAGCATTCATTTTACTTTTTGGGCTATTTTTCAAATGTGCGGCTAAATCCTTCAGTGGTACGGAGTCAAATGCTGGAACATTCATTTAT